ATATGCCTATTATGTATCTGCACCCCTTGGGATCGATAAACCTTTTGAACCTTATTAACCAAAGAGATACGACTTTGCACTATAGTTAGCTCAGCACCAATCAGGAATGCCCAAGGAATTCCAAGAATTCTTGTTATACATTTGTTCCAAGTCTCAATCCTCTTTTCGAGATTCATCGATATTGAATCAATCGAACGCACTTCTAACACCTGTTCCACTTTTGGAAGACCTTGCGTTATATCACCAGATCTTGATTTTTCATATATAAATGTAACTAATGTATCTCCTTCGTAAAGGATTTCCCCATAATGTCCATGAACAGTTGCTCCTGGAGTAGCCAAATAAGGCTTAGCTGATCGTATTACCACAGAGTCAACTTGAAGAATTAGAACTTGACCCGATTTTAAATGCGGTCCTTTTTTGGCTATACATACATTTTCACAAAGAAACTGCCCAAGACTAACGATTGTAGATGTCTCTTCACAACAATTGTAATGCAGAAAATACCAATTCAAATTGAATGGATTCAAAATGATGTTACTGCAGGAATAGGGATTATAAATTTTACCTTTTTCATCCAGTAAATAATATTTAAGTATTTGAAAAATCTGTTTTAAATTGTCAAGTTGCAAATAGTTAGTTACCAAGATTTGATTATGGGTTATTAAATCGGAAAAGAAATCAAAATTATAAATTGGAAAGCCTGTTCCTAAGGGGCCCAACGGATTCCTAATTGGAATTAGGGGGTCCTCTTTGATTGATTCTTTTATCACATTGGGAGATTTTACATCGTTGAATGGGCCTGTTCGAGAACAATTGGATGATGACAAAATTATCAAAGATTGAGATTCCTTATTTCGATTCAATAACGTATGAATAGTTCCTTGATTTGGATTAAGGGATTCTTGAATCCTTGCCTTGGAATAGGAATAAATGGAAGAAAACGGATTGACATTAGCGCGATCTGATCCATTCTCAGAGATTAATCCTGAACCCGACAGATCATTTCTTTTTCCGGTATACAAAATAGGTGACTTCGCTAAGTCGATTCTTAGAAAATCTCTAATTAAACCATTTGTCCTTATTTCAACAAAGGAAGCACAGGCCTTTTCGATCTTTTTGTCTTGGTCCCAATTCAACACTAAACAAGTCCGAACTAATTGAATACTTGTGTCCCAAATTTCAAGAATTGGGTCGTAATAAAGGATATAGTTGACAACTCGAAGTTGTAGATTATCACTTTCTTGCAAGAGATCCGGTGGGAAAAGTCTTCCTAAATTTATACCATCCGTTTTTTTATATGGGACTACAGGTTGAACCAAAACAAAATATTTTTTTTCATACCTGGAAAGTTTCATTCGTTGGATATAGAGCCAATTTTTCAATTTTTTGTATTCTTTGGAATTTTGTTTTCCCCCTCCTGGTGGTATCAATCGGAATGCCTTGTTTGTCTTTCCAGGAAAATGGATATCTCCAGAAAAGATTATTAGTTTAATTTTTTCTGCTTTTTTCTTCACTCGGACCAATCCACCTACCCGACTTCTTCTATTTAAAGTGATTTGTGTATCTATCCCAATAATACTATTGTGCCGTACCATTATGGAACAAGATTCGGCCAAAATGTGGACTTCCACGGGAATAAAAAAAAACGGATTTACTTCCTTTTGGTATTTTGGCCAAAATACCTTGACTCCTCGATACTCAATCAACTCCTCTTCATTAACGATTGAATTCAGTTCTCTAGTCTCATATTTAGTAAGTCCCGAGCTCTTTCTTATATATCGAGGATCGTCCAAATAAGCAAGAATACTATTTCTACGGAGAATACCATTTCGGGGGATTTCAATTGAGATACCTGAAGAAGGTATTAATTGGTTCTCGCCCTCTTGAATCGATTCGAGTGGGATGATGACTCTATTTCTTCGCCTCTTTGCCAATAAATCCGAATTCCCCTCGAGAACGGCCGGATTTCTGAGATTACAACGACCGGTACATGTCATTCGATTAAGTTCTGAATAATCAGGAATCCTATCTCCTTTTTGATTTTTACCAGAAAAATACGAACTAAAAAATTTGTGTCTCACTTGATTATTAGTTACTGAGGGGTTAGAAATATATCTTCGCTTAACAGAAAGAGAATAAGCGTTCATTTGATCTTGATCCTTGTGGATCGAACAGGGGCCTGGACTGGATCTCCAGGGCTCCCCTAATAATATCCATAAATGACTTGTTTTTGGTAAGAGATGAATATTACCATATGTAAATTCAGGTGCATGGTACACATCGGTATTCCAGTGCATTTCGCCTTCTGAGTCAGAATAAATATGTTTTCGAACCTTCTCTTTCAAATTCAAAGTGGATGTTCTCGCGCGAATCTCAGCAATGACTTGTTCTGATTCTACATATTGATCGTTTTGAACTAAAAGAAAACTTTTGGGCGGAATACACACATTGTGTATAATATCTTCACTTTCAATAGTTACATACAAGTCTCTAGAACATAGAAAAGCAGGATGTCCATGACGTGTACGTGTCGGATGAACCAAATCCTCATTGAATTTTATTTTTCCATTAGAAGGGGCTCGGACATGTTCTGCAGTACCCCCTGTGAATACTCCGCCGGTATGAAAAGTTCTTAATGTTAATTGAGTACCTGGTTCTCCAATAGATTGACCTGCAATAATACCTACAGCTTCTCCCAATTCAACCAGGTCGTCGTGAGCTGGGCTTCGGCCATAGCATAGTTGACAAATCCAAGATGTACTCCTACAAGTAAAGGGGGTTCGAATAGAGATTGGTTGTGCTCTAAAAGTTATGAATCTATTAACAAGTCCAACCCCAATATCTTGATTTCTAGTAGCAATGCATCGCGAACCTATATATATATGATCCGCTAATACACGCCCAATTAATGTTTGGATAAAAATCCTGTCGGTCATCATTCCATTTCGAGGACTTACAGAAATACCTCGGACGGTGCCACAATCTGTTCGACGTACAACAATGTGTTGAACTACTTCAACAAGTCTGCGCGTGAGGTATCCTGCATCTGATGTTCGGATAGCGGTATCCACAACTCCTTTACGGGCTCCGTAGCAAGAAATAATATATTCTGTTAAAGAGAGTCCTTCGCGTAAATTGCTTTGAATGGGTAAATCAATCATTTGACCTTGGGGATCCGACATTAATCCTCTCATACCTACTAATTGATGTACCTGAGATGCATTTCCTCTGGCTCCCGAAAAAGACATTATATGGACTGGATTAAAAGGATCGGTCATCCGAAAATTAGGATTCATTTCTTGTCGCAAATATTCACTTGTGGCATACCAGATCTCGATCGATTGACGTAATTTTTCTACCGCGTGTACATTCCCATAATGATGGTGTTTTTCCAAAATAAAACTTTGTTGTTCAGCGTCTTGAACTAGCCATCTTTTAGAAGGTATTGTTAAAAGATCATCAATTCCTAATGAAATGGATGCGGCGGTAGCTTGTCGGAAACCCAGAGTCTTTACTTGATCCAGGATATGTGATGTATATCCTATTCCATAGTGATCAATAAATCGACTAATAAGTCGTTTCATGGCAGTTCCGTCTATCACTTTATTGTGAAAGACCTGAGTGGGCCGTTCTGCCATCAGTACCTCCATATTGCGCTGAGTAGAATTTGACAATGGGTTTGAGTCAGTGATTGGACAACTTCCTTTTCTAGATCTTGATTCACGTAGAAATTCCGCAATTTTATAGTCCTAGTTAACCCGGCGAGACTCGAATTCCCGCTGGTAGCATAGAATTACAACAGCCCTGCCAAAACCCCTGTATGGCTTCTTCTATTTCTCGATAAAGAGAAATATGCCCAAGAGTGGTTCGAATATATATATAAAGAATTTCTTTTTTTATACTTCTTACTATTAGATAGTGTCCATAAATCTCATAATAGGTCCCCAAAGATTCATAGTGAATTTCAATGGGAGTTTCTCTTGCAGCAATAACGCGTTGATCTAGTCGCCACCGCAGCCACAAAGGACTACCTAAATTGATTCGTTTTTGCCGAAAAGCTCCAATTGCATCATAGGCGTTACAAAAAAACGGTTCTTTTTTTTTTGTATACTTATAGTTATTATCTTCATTTTGATAGTTTCTACCATTACACGGATTATACCTATTTACACAAATACCCCGACGATTTCCACTCGTTAAGACATAGAGTCCACTAAGCATATCTTGAGTTGGTGCAGAAATGGGATCTCCAATAGTTGGAGACAAAAGATTCATATGAGAAAACATAAGTAAACGTGCCTCTGCTTGAGCCTCCAAAGATAAAGGCACATGAACAGCCATTTGATCCCCGTCAAAGTCCGCATTGAAGCCCTTACAAACTAATGGGTGTAAACAAATAGCGCGCCCTTCTACTAAAATGGGGAGGAATGCCTGTATGCCTAATCTATGCAGAGTAGGCGCTCTATTCAGCAATACAGGATGGTCATCCAGAATTTCTTGAAGTATTTCCCATACAATTGGTTTTTTTTTACGAATTTGACTCTTAGCAACTCCGATGTTCGAAGCAAGATGTTTTCTAATTAGGTCACGAATTACAAATGCCTGGAAAAGTTCTATTGCTATTTCGCGAGGCAATCCACATCGATGTAATGAAAGTGAAGGGCCCACGACAATCACTGACCGCCCTGAATAATCGACGCGTTTACCAAGCAGAGTCTCGCGAACTCTTCCTTCTTTGCCTTCAATTACATCTGAAAGCGACTTGTAAACTCTATTATGATCATCCCTCATTGGTTGTCCGCAGATTCCATTATCAAGAAGTGCATCCACTGCTTCTTGTAGCAATTTTTCCTGAGATATTATTAATTCTTCTGGCGTAGCTATACTTGTTGTTAATAGATCTGTAAGAGTATTATTCCGATAGATAATTCTTCTATAGATTTCATTAATATCCGAGGTCACCAGTTTATCCTCATCTATATGATAAATTGGTCTCA